TAGATATTGAAAGAGTAAATGTTCGCCCGCGAAAGCTTTATTTTACCGAATTGCTCTATTTTTTGAGCGATCCGATATGATAAAAGACAAAACAAAATAAAGATTCGTTATAGCCTTAATATATTATAAATTAATTATAAATAGAAATAAAAAAATGAATTCTAAATAAAAAATTACATTATCTATAAATATATGTTTAGCTATATATCCAAAAGCTATATATAAACAAGATATAAAAATTTCTAATAGAAATAGATTAGATGAAAATTAGATGAAATATCAAAGAATCCCACGATTCAGTGTATTATTCAAAAAATTGAATTTTATCTTAACTCAATTTTTTTGAATCATTTCATTCGCGAGGAGCTGGATGAGAAGAAACTCTCATGTCCGGTTCTGGAGTAGAGATGGAATTTGAAAAAGACCCATCCACTATAACCCCAAAAGAACCAGATTCCGTAAACAACATAGAGGAAGAATGAAGGGAATATCTTATCGAGGTAATCGTATTTGTTTCGGTAGATACGCTCTTCAAGCACTTGAACCTGCTTGGATCACATCTAGACAAATAGAAGCGGGGCGACGAGCAATGACACGAAATGTACGCCGTGGTGGAAAAATATGGGTACGTATATTTCCAGACAAACCAGTTACAGTAAGACCTACAGAAACACGTATGGGTTCGGGGAAAGGATCTCCCGAATATTGGGTAGCTGTCGTTAAACCAGGTAGAATACTTTATGAAATGGGCGGAGTAGCAGAAAATATAGCTAGAAAAGCTATTTCAATAGCGGCGTCCAAAATGCCTATACGAACTCAATTCATTATTTCGGGATAGGAATAAAAGAAAAAGAGGTCTTTGGGATGAAAAAAAAATTGCAGGTCTCTTTTTTTGATTTTGGACAAACAATATTTCTTTTTTTTTTTTCCTTCGTTCTTTGCATTGAAAAATTGAATAAAAAAATGATATGATTCAACCCCAGACCCATTTGAATGTAGCGGACAACAGCGGGGCCCGAGAATTGATGTGTATTCGAATCATAGGAACTAGTAATCGCCGATACGCTCATATTGGTGACGTTATTGTTGCTGTGATCAAAGAAGCAGTACCAAATATGCCTCTAGAAAGATCAGAAGTAATCAGAGCTGTAATTGTACGTACCTGTAAAGAACTCAAACGGGACAACGGTATGATAATACGATATGATGACAATGCTGCAGTTATTATTGATCAAGAAGGAAACCCAAAAGGAACTCGAATTTTTGGTGCGATCGTCCGGGAATTGAGACAGTTAAATTTTACTAAAATAGTTTCCTTAGCCCCTGAGGTATTATAAGACGAGACCATGATATAGTTATAGTAAGTGAATGAAATAGATTAATTAGTAGATTGTGTTTCACGCATATACCTTTAATTTAATATTTAATAGAATTCATAAATAAAAAAATAAAAAAGAGCATGTTGATTATATCAAAATTAGGAGGCACCAATAATTTTAGTTTATCATGGGCAGGGACACTATTGCTGACATAATAACCTCTATACGAAATGCCGACATGGATAGAAAAGTAACGGTTCGAATAGCATCTACTAATATCACCGAAAACATTGTTAAAATACTTTTACGGGAAGGTTTTATCGAAAACGTGAGGAAACATCAGGAAAGCAACAAATATTTTTTGGTTTTAACCCTGCGACATAGAAGGAATAGGAAAGGAGCATATAGAACTATTTTAAATTTAAAACGGATCAGTCGACCTGGTCTACGAATCTATTCTAACTATCAACGAATTCCTAGAATTTTAGGTGGTATGGGGATTGTAATTCTTTCCACTTCTAGAGGTATAATGACAGACCGAGAGGCTCGCCTAGAAAGAATTGGTGGAGAAATTTTGTGTTATATATGGTAATCCTTCTGATATTCGAATTGGATCCGGAACTTCCTATTTGTGAAAAAAAAAAGAGAAAGGGCGGGTTGTCTAATATCACTACTCCTCCATTAATTAATACTTTAAGGGGGTTTTACCTGGAATGAAAGAACAAAAATGGATTCATGAAGGTTTAATTACTGAATCACTTCCCAACGGTATGTTCCGGGTGTGTTTAGATAATGAAAATATGATTCTAGGTTATGTTTCAGGAAGGATCCGACGTAGTTTTATACGGATACTACCAGGAGATAGAGTCAAAATTGAAGTAAGTCGTTATGATTCAACCAAAGGGCGTATAATTTATAGAATCCGAAACAAGGATTCGAATAATTAGGGAGTTTTTTCAACTTCAATATTCCTTTTTTCATGGAGATACAATTCGAAGTTCAAAATTTCAAGAAACTTATTTTCTTCCAAGAAGTAGATTCTTAATTAAGTTAAGGTAAGGAATAACAAATATGAAAATAAGGGCTTCTGTTCGTAAAATTTGCGAAAAATGTCGACTGATCCGTAGGCGGGGACGAATTATAGTAATTTGTCCCAACCCGAGACATAAACAAAGACAAGG